CGTCGGAATAGCGGAATACTAAATTAAGAAATGCAAAAATGAAGAAAAGGGAACCTAATCTCACCTCCTTCTGTACCATAAAGAAAAGAACCAGAGATTTTTACCCTTTTCTAAAAAGAAAAAGAAGTGCCTCTATTTAGAGATTTATCTACTTAGATGAATAAATCATACTCTATCTATATTATTAACGAATATGTATTCCAACCTATCTCGAGGTATTTGTATCAATACCTATTCGGTAGATCCTTTTTTTTCTGTGCCAGGAACCAGATTTGAACTGGTGACACGAGGATTTTCAGTCCTCTGCTCTACCAACTGAGCTATCCTGACCTTTTCTTGTGCATCATCCTAGTAGAGTATTTGTATCTATGTCAATTAAAGGGACTAAAAAATCAATAAAGTATTCCAAATTCCAAATTTGGAAATGGGGGGGGGTAGTCCTATGCATTGTGCATGGCTTACTTAATAATACTTAAAAATAGAGTTAATAATCGAAGTTCCTTGCCTATACTATAATAAAAAAGAAATCTATTCAATGAATAGCATAAGATCCATTGAGTTCTCTTCGCACTCCTTTTTGAAAGAGTAGAATGAGAAAGTTAATGAATCTTAAACCGATTGATAAAAAGAAAAAAAGAGGATAAATACTATAGTATAGTTAGAGTTAGGGAATAAAAGAGGGTTTGGGGATAGAGGGACTTGAACCCTCACGACTTATAAAGTCGACGGATTTTCCTTTTACTAGAAATTTCATTGTTGTCAGTATTGACATGTAGAATGGGACTCTCTCTTTATCCTCGTCCGATTAATCCACTTTTTAAAAGATCTCGAAAACTATGAATTGAAGGATTTGATTACTCAATATTCGATTGGGATGGATTCACAATAATTCTAAAAAAAATTCTGAATTTTCTATTTCATAATCATTCCTAATTTCATTCTAAAAAAGAATAAAGAACCTATATTATGATATGGGTTCTGTGATTAATCGTTTGCTATGTCAGTATCCATATGTGTGTATTAGATGTATAAACCCCTTACTTTCTCTAATTTAGAGGGAGTTCCACTACCAACACAACGTAATCAACTCGATTCGTTAGAACAGCTTCCATTGAGTCTCTGCACCTATCCTTTTCCTTTGGATTCTAGTTCGAGAACCACTTGTTTTCTCAAAACACGGATTTGGCTCAGGATTGCCCTTTTTTAATTCCAGGGTTTCTCTGAATTTGGAAGTTACCACTTAGCAGGTTTCCATACCAAGGCTCAATACAATCAAGTCCGTAGCGTCTACCGATTTCGCCATATCCCCATTTTCCTTTTCTTTGATTGAGACCTAGATTCCTTGTGTAATTTCATCCATCTCTTAGTTTTTTTTTGGAATCGTTGAATTCATTACTCGACGTAGTCTAGCAGTTCGTCTCTATTTGAGAGACCCTGCTTGTTGCAATTCAGAATTGAATTGATTCTATCGTTGATTTATTTGCAATTCAATCCGAATCAATATATCCCAAAGTTTTTCTCTCCCCCACCCTTCTTTTTTAGAGTATTCAAAATCATACTCTAACGCTTGATATTCATTTTTTTTTTCTAATCAGAATTAGCAATTTAATTTGCTATGATTCTATGTTCTCCTTAGTGAAATATTAATCATTAAATTATTAAGAAATAACAAAAAAAAACAAAATATCTCAAAAAATGTCTATAATGATCGAATGAAAATGCCAAGAAATTCGCATTTTCTCTTTATTATATCTTTCATATATATTATTCTTTTCTATGTATTAGATTACTTGTCCGAGCCATATCAAATTGAAAATATCTTAAATAAAATTCAATATAGAAATTGGAATAGATTTTATTCTATTAGAAAAATCAATTTGCGAATTAGAGAAATAAAAAGAAAGTTCAATAAATTCTATAATCCTATTTAAGGATATCCTCTAGTTAAGCATATCAAGCTAACTTGATTTTTATGAAGTTCTAGTATTTTTTTCTAAGTAGAACTTCAAATTTCGAACTAGTTAATAGCTAAGATTAATAATTAAGATCTGACATTTTACAGATTTCCTATACTATACATATTTCTATTTGTTACACTATTTCTGTTATGTAAGCCCACTTAGCTCAGAGGTTAGAGCATCGCATTTGTAATGCGAGGGTCATCGGTTCAAATCCGATAGTCGGCTTTTTTCTATATCGATGTTCCATGAACAAGAATCCCTCTTTTTCTCCGAATTAAATGGAGAATCCAGGATCTATTCTGTGGTTCTACCTTACAATTTTGCTAGATACAAAACAATAAAATAAATAATATATATACAAAAAATCCAGATGTTGATGAAATTCCATTTTTTGTGGTACTTTAGTAGATTTTACTCTGTTTATCCTTTAGTTTAATTCAGTTTTAATTTCGCTGTATTCTTTAATGTAAATACAATGAAATTCATTGTGTAAAATGAAATTTCAATAAAATAAAAAAGGAGTCTTCATGTCCCGTTATCGAGGACCTCGTTTTAAAAAAATACGCCGTCTGGGAGCTTTACCAGGACTCACTAGAAAAACACCTAAATCCGGAAGTAATCTGAAAAAGAAATTCCATTCTGGGAAAAAAGAGCAATATCGTATTCGTCTTCAAGAAAAACAGAAATTGCGTTTTCATTATGGTCTGACAGAACGACAATTACTTAGATATGTACATATCGCTGGAAAAGCAAAAAGGTCAACAGGTCAGGTTTTACTACAATTACTTGAAATGCGTTTGGATAATATCCTTTTTCGATTGGGTATGGCTTCAACCATTCCTGAGGCCCGGCAATTAGTTAACCATAGACATATTTTAGTTAATCGTCGTATAGTCGATATACCAAGTTTTCGTTGCAAACCCCGAGATATTATTACTACGAAGGATAACCAAAGATCAAAATGTCTGGTTCAAAATTCTATTGCTTCATCCGACCCGGGGAAATTGCCAAAGCATTTGACGATTGACACATTGCAATATAAAGGACTAGTTAAAAAAATCCTAGATAGGAAGTGGGTCGGTCTCAAAATAAATGAGTTGTTAGTTGTAGAATATTACTCTCGTAAGACTTGAACTTAATGAAAAAAGGAAAGGTTCATAGAATTTTCTTCTTCTTCCCCTTTCCCCGAACTAAATCGACCTAAGGCCCTTAATTGGTATTTTCCATTCAACTAGCAGAAATGGATTAACCCTAGGATCCTTTTTTTTTTTTGTTCTTTCCTCTATGTGTATTTTACATACCACAGTAATTTACTATAGAGAATTTCTATTAAATAAAGGTATTATTGCTGGAATAAACTGTTATTTGATTTGATACATTGTGATCGTTAACGTTGATGAATTAAGAGAAACGGAAAGAGAGGGATTCGAACCCTCGGTAAACAAAAGTCTACATAGCAGTTCCAATGCTACGCCTTGAACCGCTCGGCCATCTCTCCTACATAATCTTATTATGGAAAATAAACTGAGTGAATAGCGAGTTTTCCTATTCCTGCAGTACAGGTACAACCACAACCGCTCGGGGGTTCCTTGGTTCTATTGGAAAAATTCCTTTTCATCTAAGTGGAAGGATCCAGGATTTTTTTACTAGGAATTCCGCTCCCTCGAAAAGTTTTAGTTTGGGTTTTCCCCAAACCAAAGAAAAAGAGAATGGAAGAATTCTTCTTATTCCATAATAAAATAAAGGAACCCTAAAATTCTGTTTGCATAAGGTACGCTACGCCATACAATCGGAATCTAAAAAAGGGTATGAGACAATTAATGACTTTGAAAACGCGAAATAGCTGATGAGAGAAGTTATTGTTGAGAAATAGAAAAGTGGAATGAAATCCAATCTTAGTCAAATATTTCATATCTCTTCTTGTCCAAACAGAAGGAAAAGGACACAATTTGAGCTGAGCGGAAAATCCATACCTCTCTTATCCATTTATAGCATATATATGGATCGATCGATTTATAAGAATCGAATGTGTTTGTTTTTATGGTATTTTGTGAAGGAATGAAAACAATTCTATATAGAATGGGTTGGGAATTATGCCTAGATCCCGTATAAATGGAAATTTCATTGATAAGACCTCCTCAATTGTAGCCAATATTTTATTGCGAATAATTCCGACAACCTCAGGGGAAAAAAGGGCATTTACTTATTATAGAGATGGTGCGATTTGACTCTTTTTTTTTTTTAGCCCTACCTACACCTCAGTCTTACGAGAAAGAGAGGGGGTTCGCATAGAGAGAACAAAATTAGTAAAGGAAACCCACGCTTGGAGAAGGTGAGGTGAACTAACAATTCCTTCTGTCGTGTATCCTCGATTGATGCGGCCTCAGATGCTTCAATTGTAGATTTGAGTATTGAGCGAAAGGTTACACCTACAGGATAGGTTCTGTATTACAGGCCAATCCTACTCTACTAGTACCAATAGGCAGCATAGGGGAGAAAAGCACTACACCTAGAAATAGGAATCAACAAGAGAAAAACTTTGTTAGAAATTAGCCCTTTCCTGATCGGTATCAGGGCTGGGAAGAATGTTTGGGATAACAAACAACCATCAGGTTTGTACTTTGGATACCCCTATAACCATCAAAGATCGTTGAAGTGGCTAATTCCTCTAAATAGGAGGCGTTGAGAACAAAGAAATTCTTGGAGCTATCGTTTTCCTCTAGCATTAATAGAATTCATTGGTGTTAAGAAAAACCTCTTGCGGGAAGGTTGGCTAGAGATTTCTTGGAAAAATACCAGCCCCTTTCGGCCCATAATGAGATGGGACTAATTCTATTTTTATTCTATAGATTATTTTGCTTAGTACTATGTACAGAAGGGAGGAGCCGTATGAGATGAAAACCTCATGTACGGTTTTGGAACGGAGATTTTTTGAATAGAATGAACGACCGTAACGGATGTTGGCTCAATCCGAAGGAAATTATGCGGAAGCTTTGCAGAATTATTATGAAGCTACGCGACTAGAAATTGATCCCTATG